GGATTTAGATGCTTTGTATACATACTCGCGAGAATTTATGCGTGCTTAGATATTCAATCAATATTGGATGAATAATTGGCTTCGTTCAGAATCTCTTTTTGACTCTGTGCCATTGATTCCATTATTATTAGTAATCAATAATGAAAGAGTTTCTTCATATTCGGGGGCATAATTCACATGGATATAGTAAGTCTTGCTTGGGCTGCTTTAATGGTAGTCTTTACATTTTCCCTTTCACTTGTAGTATGGGGAAGAAGTGGACTCTAGGGTAATTACTAATTGAGTTGAGTAATCAAACTGTATTATGTATTAATAGTTTCATAATCCTTCTGCAAAGCCTTTTTCAAATATCTTCATTTTTTAATTCTACTGGAATCCAGTAAAGTAATGTAATAGATGACGAATAATCTTTCAATCAAACAAATATAACTATTTAAATGAAATGATTCCCATTTTCCTATTTTGAAACGAAATACACATTATATAAAATATAAAATTTTGTACAACCAAATTCAAAATAGAGTATTTAGATAAACTAGCTCTTAATAGAATTATATATATTACAATGAGGAGCAACCGACCCCTTTTTATTTGTTTCTCGCTTTACTGTTCAAAGAGGAAGTTTGTTATTATATAGATACGTACTTTGACCTTATATCTTTATATCAAGGGAAACGCCAATAGAGTGTTTGTTTGTCCAACGAAGTACTACGCATATTAAGATCTTGCGTTGGGCGATTAACATATTACGCATTTCACTTTTTTTAGACTCAATATTATTTCTGTTTTCTCAACTCACTTAATATCACAGCTCACGCGTTCGAAATAGGTGGTATCCACTGCTCTTTTTTTTGTACAAGAAAATTTTTCCATGAAATTGTTTGAATCATCTGTCAACGGATAAATCAATTATTCTTTGTCGGAATGCTAAAAAACTGACTAGGTTTCTTTTACTTTTACATAATCCATTCGACGCCTATACCATATCTTCCATGGATTTGATTGTTTCGGCCGATCCTGGGATCCATATTATATTCGAAATAAATCATAATAAAACGATTAATTAGAACCGTAAGACATAAGATAAGAGTAAAGGTGGGTATTCAATTATATCATATTATATTTTATATTGATTTGATCGAAAATCGGTCTAAACCAAATGGATCCACCAAAGTAACGAACTCGAATTGGGGTACTAAAATTGGGGTACTATGTATATTACACATATGGGAGTTATATGTACATATATCAATATACAGATTACGGAGTGATCCACATTAAGCCATCTTTCTTTATACAGATACAGTCCAACTTTTTGATTTTAGAAATGTATAGTTATAGTAGCATTATACACTAATAGATAGTGTGGTAGAAAGGTTCCTATATTCCTTTCTACCACACTATCAAATCTTATATACGTCTGATTTTAATTCGCTCATTTTATTTAAGACGTGGAATTTGACTCCCTTTCATTTCTTCCATTATTGATAAAAACTAAGAAGTCAAGCTTGGTTCAAATTAATCGTTTTGACTGACCGTTTTTACGTAAATGATAAGTAAAAAAGCAGTAGGAACTAGAATGAACAGTGCAGTAGCAATAAATGCGAGAATATTTACTTCCATAATTTCATCGTTTTTTTACTTCATAATTAATAACTCGGGATCTGATCCCATAGAGATTCTAAATCGTTATCCTGTAAATTCAATGGGAGAAATACATCCCGATGATATTGAATGGGATCAATATCATTGAATAACAATATCTGCGCTATCAAATCGATTCATCATCGAGAATGGAATAGTATAACATATGAAGATCTTTTATCCATACGGAATAAAAACCTAATCAAAAATAGAATTCCTGATCCAATTAAGAATCTCATTGAATTATTATTCTTTATCCATTCGTTAGTTTCTATAAACTACCTTCTTATTTATAGAATCATATAATAAAGTATCATCTGGCCCATCTTCCGCTTCCATTTTTTTTGAATCCAACCCAAGAAGTAAAATGGAAAAAATTAAGAAGAAAAGATCGAATATTTCGATAAATTTTAATTTAAATAATTTAAAATGAACTCTTTTTTTTTAGTTTGTTCTTTCTTCGATAGGACCTTCCCCGGAAATAAAAAAAAAATTATTCATTCCCGCACTAAGAGAAGAGGGGGTCTATCTTTTCTTTGTTTGATCTTTCCTTAATTAAAACACTCCTTTCTTTCCTTGAATCGGCCCTGGGACACATATATCCAAAATGAAGTGTGTAGTTTGAATGATATGATATAAATAAATAGATTGTTTCTTATTAGATAGGGAATTTAAGTTATCCAAAATTGGAGCTAGACAGAGGCTTTATTTAATATGAGAAAAAAAAAGTATTTTCTCGAGGTAACTATGTGAAAAGTGCATTTTTTATCGTACAATAAACGAATCCAAATTTTTGTATATACTCTGGTGAAAATATATATAGTAAGTATTCGATTCCCTCCCAGGGGTCAGGAGCAATTGAAAAAACCAGACAAGGATTTCTTTTAATCCTAACTAATTTTCTTTTAATCCTAACTAATATAGGGTCCTACCTACAATTGCACCAATTTACATATGCCTATTCCCCTCGGTACTAATTGAAGTAATTGAAACTGTCGCATTGTATTTTCTTAATATCTTAATAAAAAATCTGAAACGGAAAAAAAGGACCCCTATGGGAATTAGATCCCACTCTATGCCCCTTGACAGAAAATAAAGAAATGAATTGATGGAGTCATCAGATACTAGGTCGGGACTGACGGGGCTCGAACCCGCAGCTTCCGCCTTGACAGGGCGGTGCTCTGACCGATTGAACTACAATCCCAGAGAAATAAGGTATACAGCATACATATTATTAATGATTTGATTAAGACTAGTTTAGTTTACATCGTATTGTAACAGAGAAAGAAAGGAGTGATTGATATATTAATTTAATATCTACATAGATATGGACTTTAGTGAGAACGACACGGATTACGAGAAATCCTATTGTCAAATCCGTGTTAAATCAATTGCTAAGAAATCTTTCAATGAAAAATAGTTAGATTCTTTATCCTATATTTTATTTTCGGATTATGATTATGATATAAAATATAAATCGAGATAATTCAAAAAATGAAGAACATATGGCAACAAAAATGAAAAATAAATAGGATATGAGAGAAAGGATATAAAATGAATTCTTAGGCGTTTCCGAAGGACAAATTTATTATATATTATATTATGTAATCTCATGATGGATCGGTGAATTCTTGGGCCGAGCTGGATTTGAACCAGCGTAGACATATTGCCAACGAATTTACAGTCCGTCCCCATTAACCACTCGGGCATCGACCCAGGAAGAATCAAGTCTATAGACTTATTGATAATACATGATCAGCCTCCTTTCCTAGTACCCTACCCCCAGGGGAAGTCGAATCCCCGCTGCCTCCTTGAAAGAGAGATGTCCTGAACCACTAGACGATGGGGGCATATCTGTCCTGCTCAACCTACATCATACTGTATATACTCATAGTATGAATAGTTTTTTGTAATTGTCAATATAATGTAATGGTGTGCCTAAATCCGAATAAGTTTTCCACCTTTCCTTTCGCGATTCCGATAGAATTTTTTTTCATTCATGGTTCATGAATGATATAGAATCCATATTCTATATCATTAGAATGGATAAACATTCCTATTATATAGGAAAGAATATGTTTTTTATAATGTTAATTAATAATTGATCAAATCAAATATCTTGGATCGATTTCAATTTGTGTATTAATCAAGCGAATCTTGTTGTAATAGGGGTCAATAAAAAAAATAAAAAGGAATTAGGTTTTAGTCAGTCTAGACTGACTAAAAAAAAAAGATATTCCAGAATGAGACACCATGAGCCTACTGTATGCACCTATGTAATGTAATATGTAGGTATATAATATACGTATATGTCTTCACATTGTCTCATTTAGGAATGGAATAAAAAGGGCCCTTTTAACTCAGCGGTAGAGTAACGCCATGGTAAGGCGTAAGTCATCGGTTCAAATCCGATAAGGGGCTTTTTCCGCAAAACACTAGTTTCAATCTTCATTTTTTAGTAGATAATAGGAATATTTTTTTTATTAGAATGCGTTAATTAAATGATTCATTATTATATTTATTATATATAATGAGATAGTGATTATAGTAATTATAAAGTTGAACATTTGTTCATTATAATGATAAATCACCCCACTTATTTTATTGGGTTGGGAGGACAACTATGTCACTACAGGCTATATTCCTACTCAATTCAGGTTTCATTATTCCATATTTTAATTTTTAGTTCGAGGACATAGATATTCTACCTACTCAACCCTAATTATGAATCGCCAAATATTCCCACTTTTCCGTTATTCCAATCAAATCCATCAATATATATATATAAGATATAAGAAATAAAAAAAAGGTAAGTGGACCTGACCCATTGAATCATGACTATATTAGCTATTCTGATATTCAAATTTGATAGAGATAGAATTGTAGCTTCGGAATTTTTTTTTCATTTCCGTTAGACTACGTCGCAAGAATTTTGAATTTGTTGATATTTCCGATTAAATCTTTTTTGGATCCTTCATAGGAATAAATGAGTATTCCGTTCCTCCACGCGAAACGTTTATTCCGAGTCACAAAAAAAGAGACGTCTCTTTTTTAATATCTTTCTTTGCTTTGATTCCAAAAAAGATCGGTTGCTTATAACTATATATATCTATCTATAGTTATAAATAGAATATATAGATAGATCGGGTCGTGGCTTTATGTACCAAATATTTACATATTGATGCATCCTATATTTATTTTTGTTTCGACAATGGGATGGATAACGAGAACGGATACTAAAAAGATATTTTAAATTCCAGTCCACTATACAGTATTATAGTATTTAATTTAATATTAAATATTGCATAATTGCATATCATATTTTATTTAGAGGCAGGAGGAAAATAGGAATTTTC